CTATGCTCCAACCTCGGATCGTTGGTGAGGAACATTATGAAACTGCGCAAAGAGTTAAGCAAACTTCACAACGTTACAAAGAACTTCAGGACATTATAGCTATCCTTGGATTGGACGAATTATCCGAAGATGATCGTTTAACCGTAGCAAGAGCACGAAAAATTGAGCGTTTCTTATCACAACCCTTCTTCGTAGCAGAAGTATTTACTGGTTCTCCAGGGAAATATGTTGGTTTAACAGAAACAATTAGGGGGTTTCAACTGATCCTTTCCGGAGAATTAGATGGTCTTCCTGAGCAGGCCTTTTATTTGGTGGGTAACATCGATGAAGCTACCGCGAAGGCTATGAACTTAGAAGTGGAGAGCAACTTGAAGAAATGACCTTAAATCTTTGTGTACTGACTCCTAATCGAATTGTTTGGGATTCAGAAGTGAAAGAAATCATTTTATCTACTAATAGTGGCCAAATCGGTGTATTACCAAATCACGCCCCTATTGCCACGGCTGTAGATATAGGTATTTTGAGAATCTATCTTAACGACCAATGGTTAACAATGGCTCTGATGGGCGGTTTCGCTAGAATAGGCAATAATGAGATCACCATTTTAGTAAATGATGCGGAGAAGGGTAGTGACATTGATCTGCAAGAAGCTCAGCAAACTCTTGAAATAGCGGAAGCTAACTTGAGTAGAGCTGAAGGCAAGAGACAAACAATTGAGGCGAATTTAGCTCTCAGACGAGCTAGGACACGAGTAGAGGCTATCAATGTAATTTCTTAACTAGTTGGTGCGTCCAAATAAGCAAAAGAAGTTCTGTTTATCTTAATACATACACTATTTTTGAATTCTACCGATTGAATAAAATTCAGTATAAGCGGATTCTGTGATGCAACGAAAAAAAATGAATTTACTAAATGAATTAATATTAATTATTAATATAGAATACGAGTAGTGGGAGGATGGAAAAGATCCAAAATCCATAAAAAAGGAAGGTGAATAGAAAAACTTATTAGATACCGGAGTCAATGGTATCTAATAAGTTCTACCTACTATTGGATTTGAACCAATGACTCCTGCCGTATGAAAGCAATACTCTAACCACTGGGTTAAGTAGGTCATTTATCATCAAAAAGAGAAACAAAAAGGGACCCATCACATCGATGGATTATAGATGGAATCTGACTTCTAAGCAATACCAATCCTTGGCAGAAAACAGATCAGAGAGCTATCATATCGGATCATGGAATATTCATCTTGACAAGAAATTATCTACATGTTAAAATATTTATAACAAGCACAAGGGCTATAGCTCAGTTAGGTAGAGCACCTCGTTTACACGCGCGCCAATGTTTTTCAGGGGAGTCCATCATGCAATCAACAGAATTTCTCTTATTGAGAAATCGATGTCTTACTCCATGGATTCGAGGCAACAAGAGAACAATAGCCTGACAAATATTTGGTTGGTCAATCCGTGTGCCAATTTAGGCACCAAATAGAACCCATCATTGATTTGATAATTGATAAGGTGAATACCCAGTCCATTCAATGCTAGGCATAATGAGTATAAGGACCTCAAAAAAATCTCTTTTCGTCCTATGGAACTTTAAGGTGTATGAAGTTTCATATTTGACTCTTTGGACAGAGCGATAGAGACTCCATTTAACTTAGGTTGATCTAGGCCGGAGGCAGACCTACGTCAAGGTAACTCTTCTTTGAAACACTTTGGTATTGCTCCTGGATCAGAATCAAAATAATGAATCAGAGCACGTGGAGCCATCTCGTTATCTTTCTGTCAAGAAAAAATATGGCGGACTAATTGATATTTATATCAGTTGATGAAAGAGCCCAATGCAAAAAAAAATGCATGTTGGGTCTTTGAAACAGTTCGAATCATTTCGATAATATTAAGTTTGATCTGTTTTACCGAGAAGGTCTACGGTTCGAGTCCGTATAGCCCTAATTGTTAATTGAAATGTAAATGAATTGAAAATTCACAAAAAAACTGAGTATTTGTATAATTTGTATAGTTATAGTTTCAATTTCCTCATTCATTTTTGTTTGTTGTTTGTAGATGGCCGGTCGATTGCTCCATCGAAATAGAAGCATTACCACATGCTCGCTTACGGGGATCGTTCAGAGCAGGAAACTAAAAACAAAAATGCATTTCAATGAATCTTGAAACGAGACATGACCCTCAGCAAACAAACAAAGCTAGGCGGTTCGATTAAAACGAATTGTTATTTCGACTAAACAGTTCTGAATTCATTCAGAATTCCAATTCGAATCGACTAATCCGGTATATTTTCCACATTCATAGGAGTGCATCTATGTTTCTGCTTCACGAATATGATATTTTCTGGGCATTTCTAATAATATCAAGTGTTATTCCTATTTTGGCATTTCTAATTTCCGGAGTTTTGGCCCCGATTAGCGAAGGACCAGAGAAACTTTCTAGTTATGAATCGGGTATAGAACCAATGGGCGATGCATGGGTACAATTCC